TCACGCTCAATCACTTCAATTATTTTATTTATGTTATGGCAAATTTCCATATCTTTTTTGAGTGTAATGAACCTGTCCTCTCTTCTCTATTGATATTCGACAAAAAAATGGAAACGGATCACGAATAAAGATTAGAATATTTGGAGGACTCTTCTGACCCAAATAAAAAAAAGAAAAATATATTCTTAAGTATAAGTAATTGTCAGCAAAGTTGTTTTTTTTTTCTTCAAATCCAAAAATCTCACTTTATACGTAGGTCATCGACTCAGCCTTTGGCATTTATTTACTTAATAGTAAAGTAATAAAAAAAGATAAACATTTTTCCAATAACAATAAATAAAGGATTCAAATCATTTTATCGACATGAGTGCTATATATCGAAAAATTGCTAATTTTTTTATTTAATTAAAAAAGCGTCTTAGTATTAACATGGTGGTAGAAAGAATACCCCGCTGTACCTGGACTTCAAACAATTTAAGTTTTAACCATGTTAATAGTTCCACATTATTGGTTGCTAGAGAATCAAAGTATATTTACCAACATATCACGAAATGCTATGGTTCTTACATATGTATGATTTCTTTATTTATTATTGATTCAGAAGTCATTCGTGAAATCATGCACCTTTCGTCCTAATTAGAATTAGAAATAAAAAAGAGGTACAATTGGTTGCATCCAACCTATTCTTGAAATAAACAACCCGCACGCACTCCCTTTCCAAAAAAGATTAATACACCAAATACTACACTGAGATTTATTAGATTTGTTGCTAAAATATCGGTATTAAACCCGAAACTCCCGGCGGATGGCCAGTGACCCAAGAAAACGAAAGAATCGGTTCCATTTTTCATATGATTTCCTCTTAATCTCCTCTTATAGATAAACTCAAAAAATCTTTGTATTATTTCACTTTTTTGCTACTTCTAAATATAAAATAGTTTCGAAATGAGTCTTCTTTTTTTAATTGAAATTCCCCAATTCCCAATAAGAATAATACTTAACTTATTGTAATTGTATTTAATATAAAATTACTAAGTTAGGTACTAGTTTTCATGGGAATTGCGAAATAACTCCTTTGTTGCAACACTTCTCATTTGAACTAATAAAGGGAAGGAAGAAAGCGAGTGGGTAACACTAATTCTTCATCCTCAAATAAGTCCTTCCCATAAGTTATTTTCGCAACAAATAAGTAATTCTGTAGAAGCGATATTTTACTATAATGTGAAAAAGCAACCTGCAAGTCCAAGACTATAAACGAAATATGTATTTCTCATATTTCTTTTCTTTTTCTCGGATTAAACAAAAGGATTCGCAAATAAAAGCGCTAATGCTACAACCAATCCATAAATTGTTAAAGCTTCCATAAAAGCTAAACTAAGTAATAAAGTACCTCGTATTTTTCCTTCTGCCTCGGGCTGTCTTGCAATACCTTCTACAGCTTGCCCCGCAGCAGTACCTTGACCAACTCCAGGTCCAATAGAAGCAAGCCCTACAGCCAATCCAGCAGCAATAACGGAAGCGGCAGAAATCAGTGGATTCATGATCAATTCCTCACACAAAAAAAAAAGAAATGGTTAATGATACAATCAACCAATGCATTATAACTTAATTATTCCATTGCTAATATTTATCCAGCCGAAATAACTAAAAACGCCGAATTGAAAATGGAAATAACTTGAAAGAATATCATTAGATAATTAGAAAGACTTTCTCTTTTTTAGTTCGTATTTATTTGTTTTGTTGAGTTTTTCTGAATCAATACAACTTGAGTTTTTACATTTCCTTTTTTCTAATATTATTCTTCCATCTTTTTCTTTATTTTCTCTGTTTATTCATTCAATTCGCAGTCATAAACAAAATGGAGGTACTTCGCTTGATATTTCTATCGAAATTCAAATAGGGCAAATTCAATATTCGTTCATATAGAACTTGTCAATATCTAATATAAAATATACATGTGTTTTTTCCATAAAGTAAACCGCCTATTATACTTTAAATTCAATCGGATTTTCGAGTCATTCCTCGAAACATTTAATCGGCAAGAATTCACTTATAAGCATTAGATTCCACATACCCGGGCCATCCCCCCTTTACTCCAATTTTTTATTTTACACTTCTATCATTTTTTTCTATTACCCTTAGACTGTAGGTATTTGTATACCTTTAGGCTCTAAATAAAAGAGATTTTCTTGATAGAGTATCTTGAACCACACATATATTACCTGTATCTAAACTAAAAGATAGATTCTTCCTAAGACTAATCAATGATGACCTTCCATGGATTCGCCTATATAAGCTGCGGCTAAAGTTGCAAAAATAAGAGCCTGAATACCACTTGTAAATAATCCAAGAAACATGACAGGTATAGGAACCACTAAAGGCACTAAAGAAACAAGAACAACAACTACTAATTCATCCGCTAATATATTTCCGAAAAGTCGAAAACTAAGTGATAGAGGTTTTGTGAAATCTTCTAAGATATTAATGGGTAAAAGAATTGGAGTTGGTTGAATATATTTACCAAAATAACCTAATCCCCTTTTTGTAAGACCCGCATAAAAATAGGCTACTGACGTGAGTAAAGCTAAAGCAACAGTAGTATTTATATCATTCGTGGGTGCGGCTAACTCTCCGTGAGGTAACTGTATAATTTTCCAAGGTAAAAGCGCCCCTGACCAATTAGAAACAAAAATAAATAGAAACATAGTCCCAATAAAAGGAACCCAAGGGCGATATTCTTCTCCAATTTGAGTTTTGCTCACGTCTCGAATAAATTCAAGGACATATTCAAAGAAATTTTGACCGCTAGTCGGAATGGTCTGTGGACTCCGAACAGCTAGAGCAGCTGAACCTAATAATACAGCAATTACAACCCAAGAAGTTATCAGTACCTGGCCGTGGATTTGGAAACCCCCTATTTGCCAATAGAAATGTTGGCCCACTTCCACACCAGATATATCATATAACCCTTTTTGTGTGAGTGTGTTGATTGAATATGATAGAACATTCATATTATTTTCTGATAGAAATAGAACTTTTAAAAAATTATTTTGATTCAACCAGCCCTTTCTCGACTTGTGTATTTTAATTTTCTATTTATTTTATTAATCGAATTTTCTATTTAGGATACGGATTAATTACATAATATCCCCAGTTATTTTAACTAGTTTTTGTTTTGAGATTCAGTAGTCGTAGTAACCGATTTTTGTTTTGAGATTCAGTAGTCGTAGTAACCGATATAGAGTTTAGGAAATCTATTTTTAATTTTATTATGAATCACGGATTTCTTATATAGCTAGAGTGGCCTTCACAAATTGCAAATACTAATTTGGTAAGAATTAATCGAATTGAAGCTATAGCGTCATCGTTTGCCGGAATCGAAATATCCGCGAGATCTGGGTCACAATTTGTATCGATTAAACAAATCGTTGGAATTCCCAAAGTAATACATTCTCTAAGGGCTGTATATTCTTCTTGTTGATCAACGATGATTACAATATCTGGTAACCCTGTCATATATTTGATCCCACCCAGATATGTTTGCAAGTGAGATAATTGTCTCTTCAACACGGCCGCATCTCTCTTTGGAAGACGAGCAAGTCTCCCTGCTTTTTGTTCCATTCTCAAGTCCCTAAATTTATGAAGTCTCGTTTCTGTCGTGGACCAATTCGTTAACATACCCCCAAGCCACTTTTTATTAACATAATGACAGCGAGCCCTTATTGCGGCCCGTGCTACCGAATCAGCTGCTTTATTTTTTGTCCCAACAATTAAAAATTGTTTTCCTCTACTTGATGCATCAAAAACTAAATCACAAGCCTCTGATAAAAAACGAGCAGTTCTAGTAAGATTTAGAATATGAATACCTTTACATTTTGCCGAGATATAAGGTGACATTCTAGGATTCCATTTCCGAGTCCCGTGACCAAAATGAACTCCCGCTTCCATCATCTCTTCCAAATTGATGTTCCAATATCTTCTTGTCATTTCTCCCTACACTTTCTCTTTTTTTTTAAGAGATGAGGTATTCTAAAATAAATAATTGTTCCAACGGAACCTTCTTTTCTACCGCGGATTGTCCGTTGATATACAACCCAAATCAGTAATTTCTTTCTATTTGGCCTTTTTTTAATTTCTTTATTTTATTACTAAATTAAATAACCATAACAAATAAATAAAAGATAAAAAAAGAGTAACCTCTTCTATTAAACCCAAATCATTGTTGTTTTGATCTATCACCGAAATTCTTTGAAAGACAAGAATCAAATAATTCTCGGTGGTAAAACAAAATATCTCCCATTTCTTTCTCGAATAGATTCTTTTTTTTTGTTTTCAAAGGAATGCCCTTATGGTCACTTGAATAGTGTACGAATCCTTTGAATCCGGTACCAACGGGTATCATTCCCCCCAGAACAACGTTTTCTTTTAATCCTTTCAACCAATCAATACGGCCCCGGAGAGCCGCTTTTGCTAAAACTCGAGCAGTTTCTTGAAAACTCGCTTCGGATATAAAACTTTGAGTATTCAGAGACGCTTTCGTTATTCCCAATAAGATAGCTCGGTAACAAATCGCTTCTTCTAAAGCGCGCCCCGTTCGTTCCGCCCGAAACAATCCAATTAGTTCTCCGGGCAAAAAAACATTAGACATTCCATCTTCTGAAACCAAGACTTTTGATGTTATTTGACGTACAATAATTTCTATATGCCTATTATGGATCTGCACCCCCTGTGATCGATAAACCTTTTGGATCTTATTAACCAAAGAGATACGACTTTGCGCTATAGTTAGCTCAGCTCCGATCAAGAATCCCCACGGCATTCCAAGAATTCTTGTTATACGTTCGTTCCAACCATCAACCCTTTTTGCTAGATTCATCGATATTGAATCAATCGAACGAACTTCTAAGACTTGTTCTACTTTTGGTAGACCTTGCGTTATGTCACCCGACCTCGATTTTTCATATATAAATGTAACTAATGTATCCCCCTCATAAATGATTTCCCCATAATGACCATGAACTGTTGCTCCTGGAGTAGCCAAATAGGCCTTAGCCGATCTTATTACTACGGAGTCAAATTGAACAATTAAAACTTGACCCGATTTTAAGTGTGGTCCGTTTTTGGTTATACATACATTTTCACAAACATATTGTCCAAGATAAATTTTTGTGGATGTCTCTTCACAAAAATTATAATGAAGAAAATACCAATTCAATTTGAATGGATTCAAAATAATGTTATTGCATGGGTCGGGACTATAAATTATTACATTTTCATCCATTAAATAATATTTAAATTTAAGTAGTTGAAAGTTTTGTTTTAAATTGTCAAGTTGCAAATAATTAGTTACCAAGATTTGATTATGAGTTAGTAAATGGTAAAATGAAAAAAAATTCGCAATTTGAAGGGCTGTTCCTAAAGGACCCAATGAATCCCTAATTGGAATTAGAGGATCTTTTTTAATTGATTCTTTGTGATATTTTATACCCTTGAATCTGAATGAACCTATTCGAAAACAATTGGATGATGACACAATTAGAAAAAACTGGCATTCTTTGTTTATACCCAACAACGTATGAACAGTTCCTTGATTTTGGTTAAATGATTGTTGAAGTTTTGTCTTTGAATAAGAATAAATGGAATAAAACGGATTCATATTGGTATGATCGGATCCATCACCAGAAAAAAACGAGGGATCATTCCTTTTCCCGATATACGAAATATCCGATTTCACTAAATGGGTCCTTAGGAAATAGCGAATCATACCCTTTGTTCTTACTTCAACAAAGGAAGCGCGGGCCTCCTCGATAGAAGAACTTTTTTTATCTTGATTCCAATTCAATACTAAACAAGTACGTACTAATTGAATATTTGTATTTGTGTCAGAAATTCCTCGAGTGGCTTTGCCATTTCCATAAAGGATATAATTGACAACTCGAAGTTGCACATTATCCCTTTCCTGCAACAAATCCCGAGGGAAAAGTGTTGCTAAATTGATACCATCCGTTATTTCATATGGGACTATGGGTTTAACCAAAACAAAATATTTTTTCTTAGTAGGAGTGATCCGTTGGACATAGATCCAATTTTTCCAAATTTTGGATTCCTTGGAATTTGTTCTGCCTGGTGGTATCAAAATGCCACTGTGTCGGGATATCTTATCTGTCTCCCCAGGAAAATGAATATCTCCAGAAAAAATTTTAAGTTCAATCTTTTTTTTTTTCTTCTCCACTCGGACCACCCCACCTACTCGGCTTCTTATATTGAAAGTAATTGGCGTATCTACTCCAATGATACTATTGTTGCGTACCATTATGGACGAAGATCCGGCTAAGATATGAACTTCTTCAGGAATGAAAAAAAACCTATCCACTTTCATTTGGTATTTTGGTCGAAATTCTTTGACTCCTCGATATTCAATCAAATCCTCTTTTTTAACAATTGACTGCATCTCCATAGCCCCATATTTAGTAATTCCCGAACTCTTTCTTCGATATCGAGGATCATCAAAATAAGCAAAAATACTATTTGTACGAAAAATGCCATTTATGGGTATTTCAATCGAGATCCCAGAAAGGGACATTAAGTCTTTTTCTCGTTCTTGACTTGATTGAAATGGGATAATGAATTTATTTCTTCGTTTCTTTGCCAATAAATCCGAATTTTTTGCAGGATATATGAGATTACAATAAGCTATTCGATTTAATTCTGAATAATCCAGAATCCTATCCTCTTTTTTACTAAACGAGTCCGATAATCTTTCTTTTACTTGATCATTATCATTAGTGACGGAGGGTTTCGAAATAGATATTTGTTCAAACGAAAAAGAATGAGTGTTCATTTGATCTTGATCCTTGTAGAACGAAAAAGGGGCTACACTGGATCTGTACGGCTTTCCTGATAATATCCATAAATGACTTGTTTTTGGTAAGAGATGAACATTACCATATGTAAATTCGGATGCATGGTACACATCGGTACTCCAGTGCATTTCCCCTTCTGAGTCAGAATAAATATGTTTTCGAACCCTTTCCTTAAAATTCAAGGTCGATGTCTCCGCACGAATTTCAGCAATCACTTGTTCGGATTCAACATATTGATCATTTTGAACTAAAAGAAAACTTTTTGGTGGAATATTCACATTATGGAGAATATCTTCACTCTCAATAGTGACATACAAGTCGATATAACATAGAAAGGCGGGGTGTCCATGACGTGTACGTGTGGGATGAACCAAATTCTCGTTGAATTGGATTTGTCCATTAGAAGGGGCTCGTACATGTTCGGCAGTACCCCCTGTGAATACCCCGCCCGTATGGAAAGTTCTCAATGTTAGTTGAGTACCAGGTTCCCCAATGGATTGTCCTGCAATAATACCTACAGCTTCTCCCAATTCAACGAGGTCGCCGTGAGTAGGACTTCGGCCATAACATAATCGACAGATCCAAGACGCACTCCTGCAAGTAAAAGGAGTTCGAATGAATATTTGTTGAGTTCGAA